AATTTGATTATGGGTTGTGAAGTTATACGTTGTGCAGGAAAATAGAAAAGCATGCGGATAAATGGAAGGATGAGAGAAAGAGAGAAAGAAAATATCAATGATATAGGATTCCAATATGTAAGGTCTGTGAGTCATCTCATAAACAACAGTGTAATACAGCATCAATAATAATGCATCCATAATTCGATGAATCCGCTCATAGAACAAAAAAGTAAAGAGCCTCGAGCCAATAAAAACTGAGAAAATTGACTTAAAAAAAATTTCATTACGGACTCCGTTGGAGAATTCAGACCTAACCATTAATCGAGAAGCAATGGGAACGACGGAACCCGTGAATAAAGAAGATTCTATTGTAAATGAATCTTAATGATTTATTGGGTGGGATGGCGGAACGAACCCAGGAACTAAACTATTCTTTTATTTGGGGAGGTCATGAACTAACCCTACAACTGAAATAGATATTGAAAGAGTAAATATTCGCCCGCGAAAGTTTTTTTTTATTGGATTGATTAATTTTGATCGATCCGATATAGGAAAGGGCAAAACAAAATAAAGATTTTTCTAATGGTAAAAAAAAAAAGCCATTGAGATTAGCTCTAAATAGAATATACATGTTTCAATTCTATATCTAAACACGATATACAATTTTAGAATAGATTAATTAGATGAAATTTCGAAATTTCAAAGAATACTATGCTTCAGTATATTATTAATTAAATCCCTGTATATCTTGATAAAATCTTTTTTAGTCCTTTCATTCGCGAGGAGCTGGATGAGAAGAAACTCTCATGTCCAGTTCTGTAGTAGAGATGGAATTGAGAAAGAACCATCAATTATAACCCCAAAAGAACAAGATTCCGTAAACAACATAGAGGAAGAATGAAAGGAATATCTTATCGAGGTAATCATATTTGTTTCGGCAGATATGCTCTTCAAGCACTTGAACCCGCTTGGATCACATCTAGACAAATCGAAGCAGGGCGCCGAGCAATGACACGAAATGTACGGCGTGGCGGAAAAATATGGGTACGTATATTTCCAGACAAACCAGTTACAGTAAGACCCACGGAAACCCGTATGGGGTCCGGGAAAGGATCCCCCGAATATTGGGTAGCCATCGTTAAACCGGGTAGAATACTTTATGAAATGAGTGGAGTCGCTGAAAATATCGCTCGAAAGGCTATTTCAATAGCGGCGTCAAAAATGCCTATAAGAACTAAATTCATTATTTCTGGATAGGAATGTCGAACCAAAGGAAATAAATCTTGGGTATAAAAAAATGCGGGTTTCTTTTTTTTACTTCGTCCTTTCAGTGCTTTACTTTAAATTAAACATAAAAAAAAAGATTCAAAAAACGATATGATTCAACCTCAAACCCATTTGAATGTAGCGGACAATAGCGGTGCTCGAGAATTGATGTGTATTCGAATCATAGGAGCCAGTAATCGTAGATATGCTCATATTGGTGACGTTATTGTTGCTGTGATCAAGGAAGCAGTACCAAATACGCCTCTAGAAAGATCAGAAGTGATCAGAGCTGTAATTGTACGTACTTGTAAAGAACTCAGACGTGATAACGGTATGATAATACGTTATGATGACAATGCTGCAGTTGTCATTGATCAAGAAGGAAATCCAAAGGGAACTCGAGTTTTTGGTGCGATCGCCCGAGAATTGAGACAGTTGAATTTTACTAAAATCGTTTCATTAGCACCTGAAGTATTATAAGATGAGACCGCTATATAGCCATAGGATATAGCCATAGTATTAAAATACAATAGATAAATACAAATTTAGTAGAGTATGTCTCACGCATATACTTTTAATACTTTTCATAAAAAAAAAAAAAGAACATGTTGATTATATCAAAATTCGGAAGCAACAAAATTTTGAGTTTATCATGGGCAAGGACACTATTGCTGACATAATAACTTCTATACGAAATGCTGACATGAATCGAAAGGGAACAGTTCGAATAGCATCTACTAGCATCACCGAAAACATTGTTAAAATACTTTTGCGAGAGGGTTTTCTAGAAAGCGTAAGGAAACTCGTGGAAAACAAAAAAGAGTTTTTGGTTTTAACCCTACGACATAGAAGGAATAGGAAAGGGCCATATAGACCCATTTTAAATTTAAAACGAATCAGTCGACCCGGTCTACGAATCTATTTTAACTATCAACGAATTCCTAGAATTTTAGATGGGATGGGGATTGTAATTCTCTCTACTTCTCAGGGTATAATGACAGACCGAGTGGCTCGACTAGAAAGAATCGGCGGAGAGGTTTTGTGTTATATATGGTAATTCTTCCTCTATCCGAATTGTATTTGGAGCTTCCTTTTGTGTTGTGAAAAAAAGGGGGATTCCTCGAGGTTTAATTACTGAACAACTTACCGATGGTATGTTCTGGGTTCTGTTAGACGGTTTAGACAACGCAGTAAGATTCTAGGTTATGTTTCAGGAAGGATCCGACCCCTTTTTATAAATATACTACTATTACCGGTGGATATAGTTAAATTGAAGGAAGTCGTTATGATTCAAACGGAGGGCGTATAATTTATAGACTACACAAAAGGATTTGAGTGAGTAGGTTATTTTTCAACATTCCTTTCATGGGGATACAATTCACGGTTCAAAAATTTCAAGAAACTTATTTTCTTCCAATAAGTGGATTCGAAATTCATTTAAGGCATAACAATTATGAAAATAAGGGCTTCCGTTCGTAAAATTTGTGAAAAATGTCGACTGATCCGCAGGAGGGGACGGATTATAGTAATTTGTTTCAACCCGAGACATAAACAAAGACAAGGATAATCTTTCGAAAAGGGACTCTAGAAAGGAACCGATGAACAAATCAAAATAAAAGATCGGCTTTGACATGAAATGGATATATCCATATATCTCTGACTTATATTTATGAAATGATCAAATATGGCAAAATCTACACCAAGAAGTGGTTCACGTAGGGCTGGACGGATGGGTTCGCGTAAAAGTGGACGTCGAATACCAAAGGGCGTTATTCATGTTCAAGCAAGTTTCAACAACACCATTGTGACTGTTACGGATGTACGGGGTCGGGTAATTTCTTGGTCCTCGGCCGGTACTTGTGGATTCAGGGGTACAAGAAGAGGTACGCCCTTTGCTGCTCAAACCGCAGCAGGAAGTGCTATTCGAGCAGTAGCGGATCAAGGTATGCAACGAGCAGAAGTCATGATAAAGGGTCCTGGTCTCGGAAGAGATGCAGCATTACGGGCTATTCGTAGAAGCGGTATCCTTTTAAATTTCGTACGGGATGTAACCCCTATGCCACATAATGGTTGCAGACCCCCTAAAAAAAGACGGGTGTAGAAATAGAAGAGATTTCAAGAGAAATAAATGACTCAACGATCTGACAAATAATATTACTATGGTTCGAGAGAAAGTAAAAGTATCTACTCGGGCACTACAGTGGAAGTGTGTTGAATCAAGAGCAGACAGTAAGCGTCTTTATTATGGACGCTTTATTTTGTCTCCACTTATGAAAGGTCAAGCCGACACAATAGGCATTGCGATGCGAAGAGTTTTGCTTGGAGAAATAGAAGGAACATGTATTACACGCGCAAAATCTGAGAAAATCCCACATGAATATTCTACCATAGTGGGTATTCAAGAATCGGTACATGAAATTTTAATGAATTTGAAAGAAATTGTATTGAGAAGTAATCTTTATGGAACTTGTGACGCGCTTATTTGTGTCAAAGGTCCGGGAGATGTAACTGCTCAAGACATCCTCTTGCCACCTTCTGTGGAAATCGTTGATAAGACGCAGCACATAGCTAGCCTAACAGAACCCATTGATTTGTGTATTGGATTACAAATCGAGAGGAGTCGAGGATATAATATAAAAACGCCAAATAACTTTCAAGACGGAAATTGTTATCCTATAGACGCTGTATTCATGCCTGTTCGAAATGCGAATCATAGTATTCAGTCTTATGGGAATGGCAATGAAAAACAAGAGATCCTTTTTCTAGAAATATGGACAAACGGGAGTTTAACTCCTAAAGAAGCACTTCATGAAGCCTCCCGGAGTTTGATTGATTTATTTATTCCCTTTCTCCAGGCAGCAGACGAAAACTTACATTTAGAGAACAATCAATACAAGGTTACTTTACCTTTTTTTACTTTTCATGATAGATTGGCTAAACTAACGAAAAAGAAAAAAGAAATCGCATTGAAATCGATTTTTATTGACCAATCAGAATTGTCTCCCAGGATCTATAATTGTCTCAAAAAGTCCAATATACATACATTATTCGAGCTTTTGAATAAGAGTCAAGAAGACCTTATGAAAATTGAACACTTTCGCCTAGAAGATGTAAAGCAGATAATGGGTATTCTAGAAAAGAAATAGAAAAGCATTTCACAATAGATTTACCGAAAAGAAAAATCAAATAAGTTTTAAATCAATTGAATTTATTGCAATTTTTCTATTCTTTAGAAAAAAATCGAAAAAAAGAAAAGGCTTTGCACCTTTAGACCAATCTCTATATTCAGACCGGAATTAAATTATTAAATTGAATAGAAGTATCTAGGGAGAATTCACTTTGACTTTGAAGTGACTACTCCCTAGATACACACGTCATGATATTTTACAATTGAATCAATTTAAAAAAGACCTAAAGTTAGGGATTTTTCAATAGGTAATGTTGCTCCAATACCCAAGCTCAAGGCCACTGCGGTACCAATCAAAAAGACGGTTGTCGCTACTGGGCGGCGAAATGGATTTTGGAATTTATTAACATTTTCCAAAAAAGGTACTGTTAATAATCCCGTAGGTACTGAAACCATTAAAAGAACACCCAACAGCTTATTGGGTACTGTACGAAGTATTTGAAATACGGGAAAGAAATACCATTCGGGTAATATTTCCAAAGGAGTTGCAAATGGATCCGCGGGTTCACCAATCATTGATGGTTCTAGAACCGCTAAGCCTACGTTACATGCAATAGTACCTAGA